CCTTCTTCCATTCTATCCTATTTACTGGTACTGATCATTCATACTGGAAAGCGGTTTTCTTGCTTTTTTTTGTGCCATCTGATGATCTAAACGAGTCGCACATACACCCTAGTACATGTTCCTCGACGCTGAGGACATCCCCGAAGAGCGGGGGATTTCGTGACATTTTGAATTGGCTGTCTTGTATTTCTAATAAGTTGTTTAATGGTTGGCATGTTGAATCATATACATAATGGGCTGGTTTAGATTGATCCTAACCGGATGGTTATGAAATTTTTCTATTTAATAGTAAACGCGGAGATAAAATCTCAAATCACGGATTTGCATAAAATCCATTTTTTTCATCCAACTGCTACAAGATCAACAATTCCATAAGCTTGAGCTTCTGTTGCTGACATAAAAACGTCTCTTTCCATGTCTTCAGATACAACCCATAAAGGTTTGCCCGTCCTTTGTACATAAACCCTTGTGATGGTTTCGCGTAGTTTCAGCAGTTCTTCCGCTTCCAGGACAAATTCTCCCGTTTGCGCCTCATAAAAAGAACTCGCAGGTTGATGGATCATTACCCTGATGATAGAAGGGTTCTCTATCTGGTGTGATGAAAGGAACAGAAACGAAAGATAAAGAATAATAGGAAAAAAGATAGAATTGAACAACCGTACGGGCATCATTTTTTGTGCATTGCATACGGCTCTACAATAAAATTGACCCTTACCTTTCCATTCAAGAAAGATCAAAATAGAATCTCTCAGTTCCAGCTGGGTAAATGATAAAATTGCCACCCTTCCTTTCGGAGGAGTTAAAAAATACTATGATGGCTCCGTTGCTTTCTATTTTAAAATGGATTCTTTTTTTGTCTTTGATTCAGCAATCCCAAAGTTTCTTTTTGATCCAACTAAAAAAGGAAAAGTCTTGTTTTTTCGCACTCTTTTTTTTATAACATAAATATTGTTAAGAGCCCTTCGGTGTGAAAACAAAAAAGTTTGTGACGCTGAATTGGACTCCCGATAGATAAGAGAAAATCGGGAATACCTTTTATCTCATACTACTCTCTCGATACATAATCTAATCTTTTAAAAAAACCATACAAAACAAAAATTTTTCATATCGAATTCGAAGTGCCATGCTATTATTACTTAATATTCATATGGCGAAGGCATAGTTTTCTTTTTTCTCTCAAATAAAAAACCTCATTGGCGCCAAGCGTGAGGGAATGCTAGACGTTTGGTAATTGCTCCTCCAATCAGGATAAAAGATCCCATTGATGCGGCTAATCCCATGCATATTGTATGGACCTCTGGTCGCACAAATTGCATAGTATCATAAATAGCTACTCCAGGTAGTACCCATCCGCCAGGAGTGTTTAAAAACAAATACAGATCTTTGGTATCATCCTCGATACTGAGATATACCATAAGACCAATAAGTTGATTCGAGATTTCGCTATTAACTTCTTGGCCTAAAAAAAGTAATCTTTCTCGATAAAGTCGGTTGATTAGGGTCAAATTGTATCCCTTAGGAACCGTACATGCACCTTTTGATGCATACGGTTCAAAAAAAATTGCGAAAAAAAGAATCAATGTATAGATTCCAGTCCTCTTTCTTTTTTTCCTACTCTTTTTCATAGCAGGTTTTTTCTAACTTCTAATGAAAGGGCTTTTTCTTCGATTTTTCAATAAAGACGAATTTTGACTTCTTTTCTTTCTTCCTTATAATAGAAAAAAGTCAATAAACTTATCGAATTAACTTCTCATTGATGTATTGTTTCATCGAGATTCAATCCAAATCACGATGGTATTTTCTTGTTCCTGAATGGGTCTCTTTGATCTTTTTAGGTTTATGCTCTACTCCGGGTAAAGATCCGCCCGATTTGGATTTGCACATATAGGACAAATCTTCCCATCACCATTTCTTTTTGTTATGACTTTACAAATAACAGGAATAATTTATGATACATGTAGTAATCATAGATATATTACCAATTGGGTTTTTTCTAAACGGAGCCTGGATACTTCATTTTCTTAGTCCAACCAAAGCCAACCATAAATTAGAATAATTTATAATAGTACTACGAATCCCCCCAAACAATGCATCTAATTGCACTTCACGCTCCAATTTTTTGATGATTCAATTTCTCTTTCTTGGGCGAAACAGAGGATATCTCGATCGGGGGAGATAACGGGGAAATCCCATATGACCCAACATATCTGACAAGTCGCACTATACGTCAACCCAAGATGCATCATCCTCTCCAGGACTTCGGAAAGGTACTTTTGGAACACCAATAGGCATAAATTGAAAGAAAAAAGAACTAAAATACTATATTTCACTTTGATGTGGAAACGTAACAATATGGTTTTATTGTCTTTATAATATTGACTTTATCATATTTATTTTATCCATAGATTAGAAAAATTCAGAAAGAAAGACAAAATAAATAAAGGAAAATTTTTACGAATAGAGCCTTCTAATGATAAATAAGGATGGACGCATTTACTCA